TAATTGCGACATTGTAGAATAGGCTAAACTTTTTTTAATGTCTCTTTGAGCAAGAGCCAAAGTAGCTCCTAATAGTATTGTTATTATACCTACAAAAGAAATTATATTCATTATGTAAGGTATGGCTGTAAAAAGAGGAAGAAGTCGAGCTACAAGAAAAATTCCCGCAGCTACCATAGTAGCTGCATGTATAAGAGCCGAAATAGGCGTAGGACCTTCCATGGCATCAGGTAACCATACGTGAAGAGGGAATTGTGCAGATTTAGCAACTGCACCAACAAATAATAGGGAAGCACACAAAGTAAGAAATAAAGAGCTGACCCCATTATTATCAATCAAATTATTGGCTATTTCGAACAAATCCCGAAATTCAAAACTACCCATTAGCCAATAAAGACCTAAGATTCCTAAAAATAAACCAAAATCCCCTACACGATTAGTTATAAAGGCTTTTTGACAAGCACTTGCTGCAATTGGTCGTGTGAACCAAAAACCTATTAATAGATACGAACACATTCCAACCAATTCCCAAAAAATATAAATTTGTATCAAATTTGAACTAGTAACTAATCCCAACATGGAAGCATTAGAAAAACTCATATAAGCAAAAAATCTCAAATAACCTTGATCATGAGACATATAATTGTCACTATAAACAAGAACCATAATTCCAACAGTTGTAATTAATATTAACATAATGGAAGTAAGTGGATCTACCAAGTTGCCGAAATCTAAGGAAAAATCGTTATTGATGGTCCAAGACCATACATATTGGTAGATAGGACTGCCACTTATTTGCTGAATAGACAGATCGGATGAAAAAAGCATAATGATACTTAGTAATAAAACGCTAGGAAAAGCCCATATACGACGAATATTTTTTGTTCCCGTCGGAACAAAGAGAAGCCCCACCCCTATTGCTATAGGAATTGGAAGGGGGACGAAGGGTATGATCCATGCATATTGATATGTATGTTCCATAATCATAATAAAATAAAACTTTTTTTTTGCTTAATTGTTTTCAATTCACCAGCTCTTATATATTTTGAAAGGAGCAAAAAGAACTATAATCAAGACTATGAAAGGACTTAATTTTTCAATTTCTTAAAAAAAAAGAAGTTACAATTGGTCAAACGAGAAGATTAAGTCAATGTTGAAAAGTTACTACTTTACTTAAGTTAATTATAAACTAAGATATTTATGAAGATACATAATATTATATTTTCGACATTACAAAAATTTAGATCCATAGAACAAGAAAAAAGTATACCAAAGCATTGGTTGTGAACTGGCTCGTTGTGGATGATAAATTCTCTAATATCAATATCCGTCGATTTGTTTCCCGTCACTTCAGTTCGCGCAAAACCGGAAATATTAACCCCCCCTTTATTTTTTTTTTTTTCAAATTAAATATTGTTTAATAAATTAACTATATAATGGATACTAGTCTCATTACTATTTTTATAATTTTAATTAGATATACTTTATTGATCAATTTCAATTAATAGAAAGAGTTTTAAAGTTTAGTTTTCTTAAATTAGGTAAGGGTTCTGAAACTTTTCAATTTATTTTTTGAAATTAGCTGAAATGTAACCTGATTAAAATATAAGGAAATACGAAATGGCAAGCAATTAGATTTATATAGCCTTGGATCCCGTGGATATATATCCGAATGAAGATATCAGATATAATTTAATATATACTTGTCGGTATATAAGAAAAAAATAATATAGATATATATATTGAATTGAACAATAAATGTCTTCCACATTTAACTATAACAATGAGTAACCTCTTCATTTTTTAATGGCGGTTCCGAAGAAACGTACTTCTATGTCCAAAAAGCGTATTCGTAAAAATTTTTGGAAAAATAAAGCGTATTGGGCGGCGATAAAAGCTTTTTCTTTAGCAAAATCTCTTTCTACCGGGAATTCAAAAAGTTTTTTTGTGCCACAAACAAGCAATAAAGTCTTGGAATAATATGAATTGATATGAACCAATCAATTAAATAATATAATTTATAAGATGAATCAGTACCATTAATGAATATTTGGAACTTATAAAAATGAGATGGAATTGTCCATTTGTGGGATAATAATTTGTCTGTATACTAGAAAGGGACTAAAAAAGGGGCACAAAACAAAGTTTAATCCTTCTTTATTTGTGTGTTTTATTTGTGAGATGGGGATTATTATTTTCCCCATCGATTCGCTTTTCATAATAAGCTTTTTTTTTTCAATTTTGAATTCATAAAATCAGATAAATGATAAAATGAATAAACCATCAAAAAATAAGAATGGGGTATAAAAAAATTTTAAGTTATAGGCATGTGTTTAGAGAATTGTCTAGTTACAACTCGTCAATTCAATTCCAGAAGAGCTTAACCCTCACGAAAGGACATTGCATTGTTAAAAAAAACACCGCCCCCCCCACTACAATTAAGGTAAGGATTACTGAACGTTCAAATAGGAATTTGAGTGATATTTATTAATGTTCCTCAAGATATTGCATTGAATCTCCTCCCTCAATATCGACGATTGAAGGTGGATGGGCTATTATGATTTCGAGCAAGCCGCTATGGTGAAATCGGTAGACACGCTGCTCTTAGGAAGCAGTGCTAGAGCATCTCGGTTCGAGTCCGAGTGGCGGCATCTAAAAAAAAAAAGTAAAAGAAATACTAGAATAACTCTTATAATGTATAGAATAAAATTCCGGGTTTATATTCCATTGTTGGAGGACATCCTTTTTTTAGGATTTTTTATGATACTTTTTACTTTAGAACATATATTAACTCACATTTCTTTGTCGATTGTTTCAATTCTAATTACCATTTATTTGATGAACTTATTAGTCTACGAAATCATAGGGCTGTATGATTCGTCGGAAAAAGGAATGGTAGCTACTTTTTTATGTATAACAGGATTATTAGTTATTCGTTGGATTTATTCAGGACATTTACCCTTAAGTAATTTATATGAATCATTAATGTTCCTTTCATGGAGTTTCTCCATTATTCATATGGTTCCCTATTTTAGAAACCACAAAAATAATTTAAATGCCATAACTGCGCCAAGTGCTATTTTTACCCAAGGATTTGCTACTTCGGGTCTTTTAAGTAAAATGCATCAATCCACAATATTAGTACCTGCTCTACAATCACAGTGGTTAATGATGCACGTAAGTATGATGGTATTAAGCTATGCAGCTCTTCTGTGTGGATCGTTATTATCAGTGGCTCTTCTAGTTATTACATTTCGAAAAAATATAGAAATCTTTGGTAAATATAAAAACAATCATTTAACTACGGGGCCTTTTTACTTTGGCGAACTGCAATACGTGAATGAAATAAGCAATGTTTTACGAAACAATTGTTTTATCTCGTTTAGAAACTATCACAGGTACCAATTAATTCAACAATTGGATTGTTGGAGTTCTCGTGTCATTAGTCTCGGGTTTATATTTTTAACCATAGGTATTCTTTCGGGAGCAGTATGGGCTAATGAGGCATGGGGATCCTTTTGGAATTGGGACCCAAAGGAAACTTGGGCATTTATTACTTGGACCATATTCGCAATTTATTTACATACTAGAACAACTGAAAATTTGCAAGGCTCCAATTCTGCAATTGTGGCCTCTATGGGATTTTTTATAATTTGGATATGCTATTTTGGAGTAAATCTATTAGGAATAGGGCTACATAGTTATGGTTCATTCGCATTAACATCTAATTGAATAAAAGACCTTACGAATACATTAAATATTACATTATTACATAGTAATAGCATATCTAACAAAAGTTTGTATGAGTTTTTGAGAACCATTTGAACCAAGTAGTGGTTCAAATGGTTCTCAAAAACTACAAAAGTATCGAATTACAATTCATTAATCATTTTTTTTTCAATTTTAATTTTAAGAAGTAAAGAAGGAAAAAGAATACTTATTAAGTTTAGGTTTCATTGTACAACGAGCTAAAAAAAATTATATATTTTTCTCTTTTTATATGTCTTAGTGATGAAAACTATCTATAAAAGTAATTAGATATAATAGCCTCTACCTTGTCAATTGATAGTGATAGAACGAAATCCGGATAAATGCCAAGACCTATTACGGGTATAAAGATACAGATTGAAACAAACAGTTCTCGTGGTCCAGAATCCAAAAAATTTAAATTTGGATCATAAAATTGCTTGTATCCATAGAACATCTGACGTAACATAGATAATGAATAAATAGGAGTTAATATCATTCCAATTGCCGTTACAAAAGTAATTAGTATTTTTGGCATTAAAAGAAATTTTTGGCTCGTAATGAGTCCAAAAAAAACTACCAATTCTGCAACAAAGCCACTCATTCCAGGCAATGCAAGAGAAGCCATCGAGAAGCTGCTGAACATTGTAAATATTTTTGGAATTGGGATAGCTATTCCTCCCATTTCTTCGAGATAAACAAGACATATTCTATCGTAACTCGTTCCTGCCAAGAAAAAAAGCGCAGCACCAATAAATCCATGAGAGATCATTTGTAAAATGGCTCCGTTGAGTCCTGTATCAGTTATGGAACCAATTCCTATAATTATGAAACCCATATGAGATACGGAGGAATAGGCAATTCTCTTTTTTAAATTGCGCTGACCGGGAGATGTTGAAGCTGCATAGATTATTTGAATTGCGCCTACTATCATCAACCAGGGAGAAAATATAGAATGAGCATGGGGTAATAATTCCATATTGATCCGAACCAATCCATATGCTCCCATTTTTAATAAGATTCCGGCTAAAAGCATACATGTACTGTAATGTGCTTCTCCATGGGTATCTGGTAACCATGTATGCAGGGGTATAATCGGTAATTTTACAGCATAAGCAATAAGAAATCCAAAATATAATATTATTTCTAATGCCGCAGGATACGATTGATTGGCTGATGTTTCAAAATTTAATGTTGGCTCGTTGGAACCATATAAACCCATACCCAGAACTCCCATTAAGAGAAAAATAGAACCCCCCGCGGTGTACAAAATAAACTTTGTAGCAGAGTACAAACGTTTCTTCCCTCCCCACATGGATAGAAGTAGGTAGACAGGAATTAATTCTAACTCCCACATGATAAAAAAAAGTAAAATATCCCGAGAAGAAAATGATCCTATTTGACCGCTGTACATTGCTAACATGAGGAAATAGAACAGTTTTGAATCTCGAGTAACTGGCCAAGCCGCTAAAGTGGCTAAAGTAGTGATGAATCCCGTGAGTAAAATGGGTCCTATGGAAAGCCCATCGATTCCTAGTCTCCAGTGAAAATCAAAATAATTTATCCATTTATAATCCTGTTCTAATTGAATTAATGGATCGTCCAATTGGAAATGATAACAGAATGCGTAGGTCGTTAGAAGCAGTTCTAATATACATATACAAATAGTATACCACCTAATAACCTTATTTCCTCTATGAGGTAAAAAGAAAATGAAAGTACCCGCGAATATCGGCAAAACAACAATTATTGTTAACCAAGGAAAATTATTCGTGGTAAAGGCAAGATACACTTTGACCAGAAAAACCCGCGCTCGAAAGAAAAAAAAATATAATTTTTGAGCGCGGGTTTTTGTCGGTAAAGATAAAAAAATGGATTCAAGTGGAATTTTCTGGAACGTATCAATAAGCTAGACCCATGCTACGAGTTGTCTCATGCCATAAATAAACCCGGACACTCAAGAAATCCGTTGGACAAGCTGATTCACACCTTTTACAACCTACACAGTCTTCTGTTCTTGGAGCAGAAGCAATTTGTTTAGCTTTACACCCGTCCCAAGGTATCATTTCTAATACATCAGTGGGGCAGGCTCGTACACATTGAGTACACCCTATACATGTATCATAAATCTTTACTGAATGTGACATTGGATCTCTAAATTTTTTAAATTCATAAATTTTTGATCTAGTAAAGTAGTAAATTAATTATATATTGTAGACACCAGAAGAATCAATGATTTAGATTTACCAGAATCAACCTACTTTTGGATCCGCTCATGAAAGAGGGCCAAGATACTTTGATTTATTACGTTTTAGCAAACAGCATCATATGCTTATGTCGCACATACAAATTTTTATTTGTGGATTTTATTTAGATGATTTACTATTAGTACTATTTATTCAACAAATTAGATTGATTGATGCGGGTTGATTTTCTGTTACGATGAATTGATGAAACAATAGCTAATCCAATAGCTGCTTCAGCAGCTGCAATTGCTATAACAAAAATCGAGAAAACGTCTCCTTTTAATTGGCGACTATCAAAAAAATCAGAAAATGTTACGAAATTCATATTAACTGCATTCAGTATAAGCTCAAGACACATAAGCGCTCGAACCATATTTCGACTTGTAATCAATCCATAGATACCGATTGATAATAAATAGGCACTCAAAACAAGTACATGTTCGAGCATCATTGACCAACTCCTCACCAATCTCGATTCATTTCAATATGAACAACAATTCGACTGATTCGATTGACCAAAAAAAATATAATAATAATATTAAGATTAAGAATATAAAAAGTACGTAATAAAGGAAGGTATTGGTAATACATAATAGACTGAACTAAGAGCATTTTTCTTTTATACATGAACAATAAATTAAATAGAATTTAAATAAAATTTATGGTATAAGACATAGCAAGACAAGTACTTATTATTTTCTTATTATTTCTAAGTATTTAGTACTGACGAGCCATAGCAATTGCACCTATCAAGGCAACTAAAAGAATTATTGAAATAAGTTCAAATGGAAGAAAAAAATCTGTTGATAAATGAATCCCAATTTGTTGACCATTATTTATCAAGTCCTGTTCTATAATCTGGTTTGATCTTGTAGTCCAAATAATCCCGTACCATGATGTATCTGGGATAGTAGTAATTAGTGAAAAAAAAATACTTCCACAAACCAGTGAAGTGGCTCCATCTCCAACGGTCCAAAGATGGAAATCGTTGTAATATTCTGAACCATTCATGAACATCACAGCAAATACAATTAATACATTTATTGCTCCCACATAAATAAGGAGCTGTGCGGCAGCTACAAAATGGGAGTTCGATGGAATATGGAATAAGGATGTACAAACAAGAACCAATCCCAATGAAAAGGCAGAAAAAATTGGATTGGTAAGTAATACCACTCCTAGACCTCCCGCTATAAGACCCAATCCCAAAAATACTAAAAGAAAGTCGTGTATTGGTCCAGGTAAATCCATTCTATGTAAAAAAGCGATAAATTAAGTCGAAATGCTTCATAACCCTATTGATTGACCAAACCGGGAAAAAAGAAGTTACCCTTTTTTTTGATACGTTCCTGGTTGAATTAAATCTAATGGGGTTCCGGTTGATCTAGATATACTTAATTAATTGAATACTGTTTCTCTATCCGAAAGGTTCATTTAATATTTTCTGTTTTTTAATATATTTATTCAAAATATAATTATATTATTTTATATAAATATAATATTTCGAAACCATCAAAGATATATATATGAAGAGGTTTTAAATCTAAAGCAAACAAACCATTATTCTCATCACTCCATAGTTAGGATTTTTAGTTATTGACCAAGCAAAATGAAAGAAGCTTCACTACTTTAGATCAAAACTTAATCTTAGTAATTGGTAATTGTTCTTGAATCAAGTGGGTTACCCGTGGCTTTTTTTATTTGAGTCGAATTCATAATTGTTCGAATTGTGTAATCTCCAATTACTGATATTGGTAACCGACCCAAAGCAATTTGATTATAATTCAACTCGTGGCGATCATAAGTAGAAAGTTCATACTCTTCAGTCATTGATAAACAATTTGTTGGACAATACTCAACGCAGTTACCGCAAAATATACAGATTCCAAAATCAATACTGTAATTAAGCAATCGTTTCTTTCGAATATTGGTTTCCAATTTCCAATCAACAACGGGTAGATCTATAGGGCATACCCGAACACATACTTCACAAGCAATGCATTTATCAAATTCAAAGTGGATTCGGCCGCGTAAACGTTCTGATGTGATCAATTTTTCATAAGGATATTGAATAGTTATAGGTAAACGATTCGCATGGGATAAGGTAATCATAAAACTTTGACCGATATACCTTGCAGCCCGTACCGTTTGTTGGCCATAATTCATGAACCCAGTTACCATGGGGAACATATCTTGAATATCTATAAATAATTTGATGTTTCTTTCTCTTGTTTGAGAGAAGTTATGAATCTAGAATATCCTGTGCCTTTACAATGAAAAGAGTTGGGAAGAAGTTGTCAATAATAGATTACCTAAAGAAATAGGTAAAAGAAATTTCCATCCAAAATTTAATAGTTGATCCATTCTCATCCTAGGTAAAGTCCATCTTGTTATGATAGGAATGAACAGGAACAAATAAGCTTTAGCTAATGTAATAAGGATACCAATTGTCGTTTCAAAGACTCCGCCCACTTCATTTATTCCAAAAAGCCCAGGAATTAATATGTACGGAATAGATAGATTCCAACCACCCAAATAAAGAACTGTTACAAATAATGAAGAAACTAGTAGATTTAGATAGGAAGCAACGTAAAATAAACCAAATTTTATACCGGAATATTCGGTTTGATAACCTGCTACTAATTCTTCCTCGGCTTCTGGTAAATCAAAAGGCAATCTTTCGCATTCCGCTAAGGAAGAAATTAAAAAAAACGTAAACCCTATAGGTTGACGCCACAGATTCCACCCCCAAAAACCATATTTTGACTGCGCCTCAACTATATCAACTGTACTTGAACTGTTAGATAATTATAGTCGGTGATAACATCACTATTCCCATCGCTATTGCAAAACCGTACATGAGATTTTCACCTCATACGGCTCCTCCATGGCCACAAATAAATCTAACGACCGGTTCAATATTATCTCGATATACTTGTAGGGTAGATAGAGTAAACATCGGAGAGTCACAAATTAGACCAATGCAATTCCGTCTGCCATAATAACCAAAAAATGCTTCTGAATTGATCTCATTCCTTATAATAATAATATAAATTAAAGGATTACTTCGTTCCTGATAGTAATTTGTTTAATAAGTGGGTAAGAGCATACTCTGGATCGGGATCATGGGGAAGTACTGCTTGGTCATTTCTACCAACTTAAGGCCCCATCAGGATTCCTTTTATTTTTATGTAGAAATACATCTTTATATAATCTACATTATCTCCATTACTAATCCTTTGTGTACCTTGGTATTCCTAACCGTCCACTCATTTTTGTTCGATCCCCGGTATGGTAATCCATACAATAGTAAAAACCCCATATAGTTGATCTTTTGTACCCGCTTCAAACTATGATGACCAATCGACTAATCTTGGGGTAAAGCGTTTCTACTGTTTATGTTTACGTTCTCGCTTAACTCTTGTACCTAGGGAATGAGACTCATTCTTTTTACTGCCAATTTCTAAGCTGTTTTGTTTCACTCATATAACTATCTGGTTTAGTTCATCGCCCCGAATGATGAAAAAAATAGGTAAAAAAAGTTCATGTCCTAACGAATCGCACGTAGAGATATTGATAACACACATGGAGTTAATGGTATTTCATAACTAATTGATTGAGCAGCGGCTCGTAGACCACCCAAAAAGGAATATTTATTATTCGATCCATATCCTGACATAAGAAGTCCAATAGGAGCAATACTGGAAATGGCAATCCATAAAAAAACCCCTATACTGAGATCGGCTAAAACAAGGTGATAACCAAAAGGAATTACTGAATAACTTAGTAAAATAGATATGACCGCTATAGACGGTCCAATACTGAATAAACTAATATCTCCTCTAGATGGGAGAAGGTCCTCCTTGAAAAGTAGTTTAGTACCGTCTGCTAGAGCTTGAAGAATTCCCAAAGGACCTGCGTATTCAGGCCCAACACGTTGTTGTACCCCCGCAGATATTTGTCTTTCTAACCACACAATTACCAGTACCCCTATTATGATTCCCGATACGGGAGTAAAAATAGGAACAAGTAACCATATGAGCCCATAAACCTCTTTTAAGGATTCTGATCTGGAAAAAGAATTGATAGCTTGTACTTTTGTCGTATCAATTATCATTTCAACGATCAACTTCTCCCATAATAATATCTATACTACCTAGTATTGTCATAATATCAGCCAATTTCATTCTTTTAACTAGCTGAGGGAGAATTTGCAAATTGATAAAACCTGGTGGACGAATTTTCCATCTCCAGGGAAAAACGCTCTGATCTCCTATCAGAAAAATCCCCAATTCTCCCTTTGGCGCCTCCACTCTCACATAAAGTTCTTGTTTAGACAATTCAAAAGTAGGCGAAGGCTTTTTACTAATAAATTGATAATCAAAATCATTCCATTCGGAATTCTTTGTTCTATCAAAGCGTCGTACCTCTAAATTTTCATAGGGTCCCCCTGGAATTCCTTCCAGAGCTTGTTGAATAATTTTTATGGATTCCGTCATTTCACTGATTCGGACTAAATAACGAGCTAATGAATCTCCTTCTTTTTGCCATTGTACTTCCCAATCAAACTCGTCATAACATTCATAATGATCAACTTTACGAAGATCCCATTGAATTCCGGAAGCTCGTAGCATTGGTCCTGATAAACCCCAATTTATTGCTTCTTCTCCGCCAATAATTCCCACTCCCTCAACTCGTTCCAAAAAAATTGGATTGCGCGTAATAAGTTTTTGATATTCAGTAACCCCCGTTAAAAAATAATCACAGAAATCCAAACATTTATCTATCCAGCCATGAGGTAGATCAGCAGCTACTCCTCCGATACGGAAATAATTATGCATCATTCGCATACCTGTGGCAGCTTCGAATAGATCATATATCAATTCTCTTTCTCGGAAAATATAGAAGAAAGGAGTCTGCGCACCGATATCTGCCATAAAAGGGCCAAGCCATAACAAATGAGAAGCTATACGACTCAGTTCTAGCATAATTACTCGAATATAGCTCGCTCTTTTAGGTACTTGAATATTTCCCAACTGTTCTGGTCCATTTACCGTTATTGCCTCTGTAAACATAGTAGCTAAATAATCCCACCGTGTTACATAAGGAAGATATTGTATAATTGTTCTATTTTCTGCAATTTTTTCCATTCCTCTGTGTAAATAACCCAATATGGGCTCACAGTCAATAACATCTTCCCCATCTAGAGTAACGATGAGTCGAAGAACACCATGCATTGATGGGTGGTGAGGACCCATATTGACTATCATGAGGTCTTTTCTTGTAGTTGGTACAGTCATATATTTTTTTCCCGATTTATTATTCTATGAATTGCTGAAAACGAAATGAAGTTCATCAAAATTCAAAATCTAATAACTAATCTAATATAGTATAATATAAATCTTCAAATTAACTTAACGGGTTTTTGGCTCCCGAATATCCAATTGACTAATTAATTTTTTATAATGTACTCTGTTTTTCTTTGACAAATAAGCCAATAGCCGTTGGCGTTTTCCCAGAATTTTCCGTAGACCTCGCTGAGATAAATAGTCTTTTCTGTGCAATTCCAAATGGGAAGTAAGTCTACGTATCTTATTGGTGAAACTGAATACTTGAAATTCAACCGACCCCTTATTTTCTTCTTGCGAAATAACTGAAATAAATAAATTTTTTACCATAAAAATTTTTCCCTTATTTTTTTTTTATTTTACAGATATGGATTTTACTGATCAGTAATAATAATACTAGTAATTTTAATTTGGTATACACAATAATCTGGATTTATTCATATACGTCTTTTTTTATCAAATCTAATTATCAATTTTATTCGGATTATGAATACAATGGATATAAAAGGGTAATACATTTCTCCACCCACAAAAGAGAATACTTTGGACCTAAGATTAAGAGATTATGACGATTCATTCCTAGATATAATTGCTAAGCCTAAGCTAAGATAAAGTCATCGAATCAGTATCATGTACCAGAATGTAATATAACACAAGGCGTGCATATATTTGTTTGCCTTCATATACCATACCAGATATGCCACTTGATCCATAGGAAATTTATTATCAACTAATTCTTAATCGTGGATACATATGTATCCTTGACATACTGAAACGGCTACCATTATTGCTATCAAACCAATAGCGATTCATACAAGCTAAATCTTCTAATCGATAATTGGGCCAAAAAAATAATTTTAATTTAAAAAATTTATTTGTATCTACACCAAGATGCTTATCCTCATACAAAAATTTACCACAGTTCTTTGCATTATTCCCATTGCAAAAAACTTTGGTTCTTTCCCCAACATTGAAATTTCTCGAATTTAAACAAATTTGAATTCTAAGCTCTCTACGACGTCTGGGAGATAAAATATTTTCAGGAACAATAAAATCATTATGATTTTCGTCTCTATTCCCAAACAACTTTTCATGTCGTGCAATGGATTCACTAATACCATTATTATTAATATTTTTTTTTGCTTGATATCTTCGATTAGTTTGGTGCTTACTCTTATGCACCCGTGAAATAGCTATGGTTTGGTACATGAGAAATTGTCCATCCCATTTTATGGATAGCCGAACCGGCTCAATAATAAATATTCCCTTTTTTATCAATTTTGTAAGAGTTGTAGTCTTCGGAATCAGCATTACATCGATACTCATTTCGTCTCTTTGAATAGAGGATATAGCAACTTCCTTTGGATTTATCAATCTAAGCAGTAGACAATATACCTTGATATTTTGGATTATTTTTTGGTTAAAAGGATGTTCCCATCTCAGTTGAAAAATAAAATATCCTTTCAGGAATAAATCTAGCTCCGCTGCTATGCTGTTCGTAGATTGCTTTTTGTTTCTACGTTTTTGAATGTCCGATACCCCAAAATCTTCTTTAATTTTTTTTTTTTTTCTTGATGAATATGGATCCAATACAAGATTATTTTGGTTTTGCGCAGTTGATCCAAGATTCCCTCGGACTGACTGTTGTTTTTCTTCTTGATTTCTATTCTCTAATCCAAATTCAAGCAATTTTTTTTGATTAGATGATACACGAACATTTTTTTTTTTTTTTTCATTTATATTTTTACTAAAATTTTGATTTATATTTAATTTTAAAAGAAGTAAATTTATTGGTATGATCCGTGGTTGAATCTTATATGCATGATAAAGTAACACAAATTCTGGCAAAAACCAAAGTTCCATCCAATCAAAACATATATTTTTTTGATTGGATGAGTTGATTTGTTTATAAATATCGAGATTAAAAATATCCTTATTATCCATTTTTTTTGTATCAATTTTTTCAATTGTTTGATAATAATTAGTCCGAGTCTTAGTATTTTTATTAATGTTGGCGTCGGCTCTGATATCTATATTTGTCCATTCCTCAATATGGATATTTTTTCTAAGACAAAAATTAAAAATTCTCCAATCAAAATATTTTCTATCCATATTTTTATCCCTATCAATAATATAATCTTTTCGTAGATAATTACTAAGATCTATATCTCCTGGCAAATAAAAAAATTCAGAATTATATGTGTTGTAATTATAGGGAATCCCTCGGGACTTATTTACTTGTAACGGCGCCCCAGAAATATATGAACCCTTTTTATCTTCATAATGAATATATTTATTTGATAAAAGATCATATTTGTAGGTTTTTAATTTATCTTTTTGACTCGGTAATGAATTCATTGCATAATTGTTTTTTTTATTGTAATGAATTAATTGGTCTTTTTCACATGAATAAAAATTTTTTGAGTTTTTATTTTGAACCAAAAAACTTTTATTTATTTTTTTTCGCCATTTTTGCGGTACTAATCTAGACCATCTAGTCTGAGATAAATCGTATTGATAGTGATCATTACCCATTAACCAATTTTTCCATTCATTCATTCCAAATTTGCGAAGTTTCTTATGCCTTGATTTGGAATGAAATATTCCTTGTATTTCACAAAAATCTTTTATTATATTCTTAATAAAAGGGGTTGTTCCGTGATATTGAAATATTGATTTCAAGTGATACTTGTTGATAACTTGGTTTTGTGATAATTTGTAAAATATATATGCCTGTGACAAGGAAGAGAGGTCACAAAAAATCTGCGAATTCTTATTACTAATATTATAAATGGATTTTTGTAAAGTCGAAATAAAATAAATTGTATTTTGATTTGTTTCATCATAGTAACTGTATTTATCAGTCATTTTTTTTTTTTCTTTAAGTAAATTTTTTACATTGATTTTGGGAATATTAATGATATGTAAAAAGATATCTATGTATATCTTTTCAATAAAAAATTTTAAAAAATAGTGACATTTACGCATTAGTCGGGCATTTTTTCTTTTTAATATTAATATCTGCCAAATTTTTTTCGGAGATTCTAATCTGTTATTATCACAACTTGTTTCATTAGGACTAATTTTTATATCTGGAGTTAAAAATATGTTTTTCTTGTATTTTGTTATTTTTTCTAGTTGATTTCTGATTGTACTTGTCCTATCCGTCAAATCCTTCATCTTTTTTTCTGTCAGTGAATAGTTTGTCCAATTGATGGATCTAATTCGAATGGACGATTCATGAATCGTATGATTACTTATTATTAAATTATTATTTTTTATATTCGATTCATATACCCCCCTCAATCCAAATAATGGAATTGGACTTACTTTTGCAAAATCTTTCATTATATATTTTATAAATAGAACTATTTTTATAACCCATCTTGTTTTTTTTTTTGATACCGTTAAAAACCATTTTGCTCTTTCTTTTACTTTTAATATTTCTTTTACTTTTAATATTTCTAGATCTAGAAAAGATTTATTTTTTACTTTTATCAGTTGTTTTTCAAGTTCTCTATAAATAGGTTTAAAAAAGGAAGGTTTTTTTCGGGGGGAACCAAAGGGCAGTTCTGCTTCCATTCCCCAAACTGTTAAAAAATAAAAATTACCCTTTTTACCTTTCGTTTTCATCGGATCTCCGTGATAGGATTGTAGCT